TTCCTACTTGATCGAAAGGAATTCCTATGGACCCAACAAACAAAGTAAATAGGACCAATACAAGTAGAGGAAATAGCATAGTATTGTCCGATTCACAGGGATACATGGAAGTGTCTTTATTGTCAAAATGAGTACTAAAGGATCGCATCAGATTTCGTATATTCCCATCAATTTGATATATCTTCTTCGAAAAAAGGGAAACCTTTTTATTATTATTCATTACTGAGAAAAGTACATTTTTGTTAACTGGTTTCGGTCCTTCTTTTCCCCATATAGATATTGAAGAGAACGAGCTATTTTTAGTGCCACTGTAATTTTGAAACCGAACGTGTAAATGCCCCTCAAAAGTAAGTAAATACATCCGAAACATATAAAATGCAGTTAATCCTGCTGTGGAACAGGCTATTATCGCGAAAATCGGTGAATACAACCAACTATCATTAAGAATTTCATCTTTGGACCAAAAACAAGCAAGAGGTGGAATACCACAAAGAGAAAGTGTACCTAATAAAAAAGTAGTTTTTGTAATTGGCACATATTTGGTTAAACCACCCATAAGAACCATGTTCTGACTTTTATCTGGAGAATATCCAACAATGGGTTCCATTGAATGAATAATCGATCCGGATCCTAAAAACAATAATGCTTTCGAATAGGCATGAGTGATTAAATGGAATAAAGCAGCTCGATAAGAACCTATCCCTGGAGCTAACATAATATAACCCAATTGAGACATTGTAGAATAGGCTAAACTTCTCTTAATGTCTTTTTGAGCAAGAGCTAAAGTAGCTCCTAATAGTACCGTTATTATACCTAGCAAAGAAATGAGATTCATTATGTAAGGTATGGCTGTGAAAAGGGGAAGAAGCCGAGCGACAAGAAAAATTCCCGCTGCTACCATAGTAGCAGCATGTATAAGAGCCGAAATAGGAGTGGGCCCCTCCATGGCATCAGGTAACCATACATGAAGGGGAAATTGTGCGGATTTAGCAACTGCACCAAGGAATAATAGGGAGGCACACAGAGTAGCAAATAAAGAATTGACCCCATTATTATGGATCAAGTTATTGAAGATTTCGAACAAATCCCGAAATTCCAAACTACCTGTTATCCAATAAAAACCTAAGATTCCTAATAATAAACCAAAATCCCCTACACGATTAGTTACAAACGCTTTTTGACAAGCATTGGCTGCAATTGGTCGTGTGAACCAAAAACCTATTAATAGATACGAACACATTCCCACCAGTTCCCAAAAAATATGAATTTGTATCAAATTGGAACTAGTAACTAATCCCAACATAGAAGTATTGGAAAAACTCATATAAGCAAAAAATCTCAAATATCCTTGATCATGAGACATATAATTGTCACTATAAATAAGAACCATGATTCCAACAGTAGTGATTAGTATTGACATAATAGAAGTAAGTGGGTCGATCAAGTGGCCGAACTCTAAATAAAAATCATTATTGATGGTCCAAGAACATAGAAATTGATAGATAGAACTGCCATTGATTTGCTGAATAGACAGATCGGCCGAAAAAACCATAACTATACTTAGCAATGAAACACTAGGAAAAGCCCACATACGACGAAGATTTTTTGTTGCAGTCGGAACAAGCAGAAGTCCCCATCCTATTGACATAGTAACTGGAAGTGGAACGAAAGGTATGATCCATGCATATTGATATGTATGTTCCATAAGAAAATAAAACTTTTTTGATTCTTATTAATTGTTTCCGATTCACCAGCTCTTCTCTCTTTCGGAAGTCAAATAAATAAATAAAAATCAAGATAGAAAAGAACTCAAATAGGATTTTGAATTCTTAATTATTCCGATTCTTTCCCAAATATCGTATTGAATAAAAAGAAATTTAAATCAAGAAGTTACAATTGTTCAAATGACCAAGTCACTGGTTAAAACTGACCATTTAGTTATTAACTAAGATATTTATTAAGATAAAGAAAGAATATGAGATTTTCAATCATTCCACTATTACGGCGATTGATATCCATATAGTAAATAGTAAGGAAAAGGAATGACACCAAAAAAAGTAAAAGTACTCTATTGGGATATGGATCATAGAATCCGCCAATAACTCGACCCAATAAAATACTAGTTATTTTAGTTAGTTTATTCGGAGTCATTAATTAATTCATTGTAGAACTGATTGATTGGCTTCTATTCCAATAAAACAAACTTATGTTTATAGGAAATCCTATGATACTCGTCACTTCGCATAGAACTAAAATAAGAGATTACTAAAATTACCTTTATCAAGTAATGTATCGTTTAACAGATTAACTACCAATCTCATTTTCATTTAAATTATGAGTACTCTATCCTCGAGCTTGATCAATTAATAGAAAAATTTTACATTATTATTTTCTTAAATTAGGTAAGGATTCTTAAGCTTTTCGATTTATTCAATGTAAGACGACGAGATATAAATAGACTGAGATTGAGATATGAATTGGAACCCTTTTTGATTCTTATCAACAACAACCGGTTCGATTTCTATGGTAGCGGACCTCATAGACATAGATCGGAATGAAGATATGAAGGTACAAATTAGTACGAATTCTTCTTTCTTCGGGCATTGTATGTAATAGAGATGTGGAACAAAAAAAAATTCCTTTGAAAATCACATCGTTTTTCTTTTTTCTATTTCTTTTTTTTATCCCTAGTGTACTCTATGTGATGCGCACGTATCTATATTTTTGTATGTTATGAAGGAAGTATCCGCTATGGAATAAATATAGATAATGAATAGCAAGAACGATCCATTTTGAACAATACATGTCTTTCACATCCAACTATAAAAGTAACTTCTTTATTTTAAAATGGCGGTTCCAAAGAAACGTACTTCTATCTCAAAAAAGCGTATTCGTAGAAATATTTGGAAGAAAAAGGGATATTGGGCGGCGGTAAAAGCTTTATCTTTAGCTAAATCTATTTCTACCGGGCATTCAAAAAGTTTTTTTGTGCGACAAAAAACAAGTAATAAAGCTTTGGAATAATCTGAATCGACATGACTCGATGAATTGGATGATTTATAAGATGAATAATTCACATTAACTAATGTTTTGAACTCATCTATATGAGATAGAACTGAACCGGCCGTTGTGGTATGTAGAATAAGAATTATTCTGTCTATTGGGTTCTAAGAACGGTACTATTTCTTTTTTGTTGTTTGAAAAACAACAACAAAAAAGAAATAGTTAAACACAAAATACAAGGTTTCACTTTTCATTATAGTAGATTTTGATAATTCGCGAGATGGGGGTTGTTATTTCCCCCCCCCAAAAAAAAATCTTTTTTTAGGAAGAAGTTTATTCGATTATGTATCTCCAATAGTTATACATCATTAAGATTTTTGGAAGATCTGAAACAAGTATGAACAACAGTAGTAAAAATGAATGGATCCTTGAAACTAATTGATTGAAATATATATTTTCAGACTTTGCTTTGTAACTCTCCGAATCACTACATAGATTCCCTCTTGTTTCGACCCAATCAATAAAAACTCCCCGGATCCCCTTTAGGTCGATATTTATGTACGAAGAATAAGTCAATCTTCCTTAATCCAAAATAGATCCTATGTTTGGACCGTAGGATCGATCAATCTATTTTATATAGAATATACTTTATTTATAAGTAAAGTACATAGCGTAGAATTCCAATAGAGATTGAAACTCTTTTGTTTTATGTGCAGCCCAATACCTAATTGGTTCGGTAAATCCTCACACGAATTATGTATACAATGAGGATCCCAACCATTAATACAGTTTTGATACCCAACTATCTAAATATTTATAGAAATTCCTTGGATGTAGTTATCCAATTGTGGTACATAAAAAATCCTATTTATTTTCTTTTGTTCAGTGAAAAATGAATCTTTTTTCATTTCCGATCCATGAAATCAGATAAATGAGAAATGAATCATCAAAAAATGATATAAAAAAAGGGACAATTCTTAGTTCTAGACCTCAACTGAGGACATAACCATCTAGTTCCAACTGTTCCAGAAGAACTTATACTACGTGAAAGCCTGTTGTTAAAAATGACACCATACCGGGATACTAAGGATTATTGAAGTTCAAATATTCATTTGAACGAGTCTTTATTCATCGATTCTCCTAAAATATATTGCATTGAATCTTTCAATCTCGACGATTGAACATCATATGGGCTATTATTATTTCGATCAAGCCGCCATGGTGAAATCGGTAGACACGCTGCTCTTAGGAAGCAGTGCTAGAGCATCTCGGTTCGAGTCCGAGTGGCGGCATCCTCTAAAAAGGACACATTAGATCCTATAATGAATTTAATTCGGAATTTACATTCCGTAATTGAGGGACCCCTCTTTTTTTTTAATGATTTTTTTTTTATGATATTTGCGACTTTAGAACATATATTCACTCACATCTCTTTTTCGATCATTTCAATTGTCATTACGATTTATTTGGTGACTTTATTAGTCCATGAAATCGTAGGACTATGTGATCCGTCAGAAAAAGGCATGATAGCCACTTTTTTCTGTATAACAGGATTATTAGTTACTCGTTGGATTTATTCGAGGCATTTCCCGTTAAGTGATTTATATGAATCATTAATGTTCCTTTCATGGAGTTTCTCCATTATTCATATGGTTCCTAAAATAGGGAACCATAAAAATGATTTAAGCGCAATAACCGCGCCAAGCGCTATTTTTACCCAAGGCTTTGCCACTTCGGGTCTTTCAACTGAAATGCATCAATCCGCAATATTAGTGCCTGCTCTACAATCCCAGTGGTTAATGATGCACGTAAGTATGATGTTATTGAGCTATGCAGCTCTTTTATGTGGATCGTTATTATCAGTAGCTCTTTTAGTCATTACATTTCGAAAAAACATAGGTATTTTTGGCAAAAGCAATCATTTACTAATTGGGTCATTTTCCTTTGATGAGATCCACTACTTAAATGAAAAAAGAAATGTTTTACAAAACACGTCT